GAGGATCAAACCATTTCTTCTGACTCTTTTTCAAATTCAATAAATGTTGGTTGATCGTATATTTCATTATAGTTATATGATTCAGAGTATCATTTCCTATTTCATCCCTTGGAATTCCATATTCCAAGGATCTATTCATTAACATTAAAAAGAATCGATTCGATACATTTCTTATGTACCCACAGGCACTATATTGGATTTGAATCAGATTTCGGATCAATCTATATTGATTGACTGTCTCCATTATGTTGTTGCTAGCAAATAGCACTCTTTTTCGTTTTGGATCTTCCAAATCATTCCCGCAGTGGATCCGGACCAATTTTTTTCTGATCCTTCGATAAAAAGATTCATTCTCTTCATAAAAAAGAGGGGGTAGGACCAATAAGGATTTCTTTTTCGATTCATCTCTGGAGTTGAATACCCCATTCAAGAATTTGTTTTGATCCAATCCGTAGGAATCAATAGAAAAGGCGAATCCCCTATGATACACCGGATCCGGCTCGGTTATTGATAGAGTGAATAGATCTGCCATTTCTTGAAATCTCTCTTCTGATTCAAAATCGTGACGTAACGCGTATTCCCCTCTGTTCCGGTCATGGAATAGATGAAATAAACCCAAAAATGGATTTTTGTTCAAGAATGAAATCTTATTGGAACTGTCTATATCCGGTTCATCCTTCGGAACCATATAACATCCCGGATCTGATGAAATAGGATGAATTGAGACGGTATTTTGTAAATACGTAATTATCTTGAATATATCAACCATTTCTTGATTTTCCGATTGCCTGAAAGGAACAAAAGAAACATCTTGTTTTTTTTTCTTAAAAAATTTCTGATCTCTAGTAGACCTCTCAGTAGGATTCGAACCCAGATGAAGTTCTGACCATTTGTCAGAGAAAAAAGAACGAATTGATCTTGTAGGATTCCCAAGAAATTCTTCGGTTTCTCCCGGAAGCGGATGATTATTCATCTGCTTCTCATGTTCCGTGAATAGCCGAGACATTGAGGAAGATCCAAAAAGGCATTTCGGGAATCGATCTGATTCTATTTCTGTTCGTTCCGTTTGAAGAAAGGAAGGATCCCAAAGAATCGATCTTTCTTTTAGTTGCTGAATCTCTGTTTGATCGATCAATTTGTGATATTCTGAATCCTCATTTCTAATGGAATCGAAATGATCTCTGGATTGATCAGAAGATCCTTTCAATTGGCTAGAATCCGTTACTTGAACGAAAATGGATCTTGTGGAATCATATTGAATATTTGACGATACATTCCGTACCTTGCTAAAAAACGGATCCTTGTTTACCAACCACACATTGTCTAACCAAAGCAAACTCGATACGTTCCCCAAAAAATCCGATTCGTGCTGATTATTTCCCCAGCTTACGAAGAGATTTTGGCGAAATTGCCACATATGAAATTGAGCACATTTTTGCAAAGAAATACCACACTTGTTTCTCGAGAAGAGATGGGAAACATGCTCAATATCATTTGATTGAATAGTTGCCTCAGCTCCTTGTTGTTTGAGGAAACCCCCCCCTTCAATTGGTCTTTTTTCACAAAAAGCAGACATGAGATAACAAATCAAGTGTTTCCCTAAGATTTCGAATAACTGTCCCGAATTCAAGTTGATTATGTTTTGCTTCTTCTTCGGAGAAAGACGATCAAACAATTTCCAATCATGGTCCTTGCGGATCGGATCATCCATATAGGATAAAAAAAGAAACTCCATATATTTGCTATCTTTCTCTTTGTCCATATATTTGCTATCTTTCTCTTTGAATGAGATCTCAATTCCAGCTACGGTTTCATTAGATATCTTACAACTAGAATCCCTCTTTTTTCCGATCTGGTTCCTCCACCACCGCGAACCCCGGTTAGATTCAGGCATGATACACTTTTTATTTATTGGGAGAACCCAAGTACTCTCTTGCGGATCCATGAAACAACTCTCAGAAATCTTTTTCCCCTTTGGAAGATGCAGGAGCGAAACAATCAACCTATTGATATTGGAAGACCAAAAAGATTCTTCCAATGTCTCATTTCTGGGTCCAATGGAATTCATAGGTATAGGAAGAAGCCCCATCAAATAGAGATTTTTTCTTTCGACCATCCTTCGATTGTTAATACGAGATAGAAGGACCGCTACTACAAGCAGTACTACACCTTTGATCATGAAATATGGATTGCTTGTTGAACCCTGTGAATCGCGTGAAAGTAGGATACTCAAAATTCGGGGGTCAAAGAGTTTCATAAAACGTTCTTGGTGGAAAAAAATTGGAGTGAAAGATCCCACTGAATCGAATTTGATCCATGAATCTAAGAAATAGTGAGAATTCTTGATCTCTCTCAATTCCAAGATCCAGGATTTGAATGGATGTTGTTTCATTGATTCCTCTTTCATTGATTCCTCCTAAAGATTTCATTTCAATTGGAATTTGGTTATTCACGATGTACGATGATCCCTGTTAAGCATCCATGGCTGAATGGTTAAAGCGCCCAACTCATAATTGGCAAATTCGTAGGTTCAATTCCTGCTGGATGCACGCCAATGGGAACGTTCAATAAGTCTATTGGAATTGGCTCTCTCTCAATGGAGTCTCACCATCCATACATAACGAATTGGTATGGTATATTCATACCATAACATATGAACAATAAGAACTAGAATTCTTATCGATACTGGAACTCATAGGGAAGAAAATGGATTTATGGATGGAATCAAATACGCAGTATTTACAGAAAAAAGTATTCGGTTATTGGGGAACAATCAATATACTTCTAATGTCGAATCAGGATCAACTAGGACAGAAATAAAGCATTGGGTCGAACTCTTCTTTGGTGTCAAGGTAATAGCTATGAATAGTCATCGACTCCCCGGAAAGGGTAGAAGAGTGGGACCTACTATGGGACATACAATGCATTACAGACGTATGATCATTACACTTCAACCGGGTTATTCTATTCCACCTCTTATAGAGAAAAGAACTTAAAGTCAAATACTTAATAACAAGGGTAACATGGCCATACATTTATACAAAACTTCTACCCCGAGCACACGCAACGGAGCCGTAGACATGAAATCCAATCCACGAAATAATTTGATTTATGGACAGCATCATTGTGGTAAAGGTCGTAATGCCAGAGGAATCATTACCGCAAGGCATAGAGGGGGAGGTCATAAACGTCTATACCGTAAAATCGATTTTCGACGGAATGAAAAAGACATATCTGGTAGAATCGTAACCATAGAATACGACCCTAATCGAAATGCATACATTTGTCTCATACACTATGGGGATGGTGAGAAGAGATATATTTTACATCCCAGAGGGGCTATAATTGGAGATACCATTGTTTCTGGTACAGAAGTTCCTATATCAATGGGAAATGCCCTACCTTTGAGTGCGGTTTGAACTATTGATTTACGTAATTGGAAGTAACCAATTAGGTTTACGACGAAACCTAGAAATCGATCACTGATCCAATTTGAGTACCTCTACAGGATAGACCTCAACAGAAAACTGTTGAGTAACGGCAGCAAGTGATTGAGTTCAGTAGTTCTTCATAGAAAATTATTGACTCTAGAGATATGGTAATATGGAGAAGACAAAATTGTTTGAAGCACGGACAGAACCGGAAGCGCCCCTTGTTTCAAAGACGGGTTATTCACATTTAATTTGATGGTCAGAGGCGAATTGAAAGCTGTAATTATAAAGATCCCCCGGGGAAAAATAGAGATGTCTCCTACGTTACCCGTAATATGTGGAAGTATCGACGTAATTTCATAGAGTCATTCGGTCTGAACGCTACATGAAAAACATAAGCCAGATGATGGAACGGGGAGACCTAGGATGTAGAAGAGATCATAACATGAGCGATTCGGCAGATTTGGATTCCTATATATCCACTCATATGGTACTTCATCATACGATCATATAAGATCCATCTGTCTAGATATCATCATATACATCTAGAAAGCCGTATGCTTTGGAAGAAGCTTGTACAGTTTGGGAAGGGGTTTTTATTGAGAAAAAAGAAGAATCCACTTCAACCGATATGCCCTTGGGCACGGCCATACATAATATAGAAATCACACTTGGAAAGGGTGGGCAATTAGCTAGAGCAGCAGGTGCTGTAGCGAAACTGATTGCAAAAGAAGGTAAATCGGCCACATTAAGATTACCATCTGGGGAGGTCCGTTTGATATCCAAAAACTGCTTAGCAACAGTCGGACAAGTAGGTAATGTTGGGGTGAACCAAAAAAGTTTGGGTAGAGCCGGATCTAAGCGTTGGCTAGGTAAGCGTCCCGTAGTAAGAGGAGTTGTTATGAACCCTGTAGACCATCCCCATGGGGGCGGTGAAGGGAGAGCCCCGATTGGTAGAAAAAAACCTATGACCCCTTGGGGCTATCCTACACTTGGAAGAAGAAGTCGGAAAAGGAAAAAATATAGTGATAGTTTTATTCTTCGTCGCCGTAAATAGGAATATTGAATGAAAATCGAATTTTGAGAATTTGAAATAATCTTGTTATTCTTTA